AATTGTTCCAAAGTTGTATAAATTGAATTAATTAAATTCAATTTTTCTCGTTCTATCTCGGAATAACCATTCACTCGAAACCGATCCGCTTCCGTTTCTACTTTCCTTAAGCGGGCCCGGGCTTTCTCCAGCTGTTCAACGGCTGCTTCCCGTAGTTCTTCTGAATTTTGAATAGTTCTCAAGATTCTCTGTTTTCGATTATCTAATAAATCACTTAATGAAAGTAGATTCTCTTTGCATTTATTTAAAAATGTCTATGATCTCTTCCCGAACCAAACATGAATCTTTCAATTCATTTGGCTCTCACACTCAATTCCGTATAGGAAATTTCCCTATCTTTATTATCGAATGAGCCTATCCTCTTTTCTCTATTTCTAAACATCTTGAAAATGATTACCAATACAAGATTAAAATATTTGGAGGACTCTTCTGACCAAACAAATAATTGTCAGCAAAGTTGTTTTTTTTATTCAAATCCAAAGAATTCTGATTAATTTATACGTAGGTCATCAATTCCGCATTGTCTAAAAGGAGGCGTTAAACAAAACACCTGTTTTTCCTATTTTTCATCGTAAAGAGAATTCAAGTCATTTTATCGACATGAGTGTTCTATATCGAAAAAATTCCAATTTCCGTATTAACATAGTGGTAGAAAGAATACTACATTGCGTCTAAACTTCAAACTGGTTAGCTTTAACCATGGTAATGCTCCAAAATTCTTGGTTGATAGAGAATCAAAGTAGATTTACCAATGAATCGCGAAATGCTATGGTTCTTAACTATTTTTTTGTTTATTTAGTAATTTATTTAGTAAGAAGTCATTCGCCGGATCATGCACGTTTTTCTAGTTATAATGAAAAAAGTGCAGTTGGTTGGATCCAATCTATTCTTTGAAATAAACAACTCGCACACACTCCCTTTCCAAAAAAAATTAATACACCTAGCACTACACTTAGATTTATTAGATTTGTTGCTAAAATATCGGTATCAAACCCGAAACTTCCGGCGGATGGCCAGTAAATGAAGCAAAGAAAAGAATCGGTTATATTTTTCATATGATCGCATCTCCTCTTATGGATAGACTAATTTTGTTTCTACGATTCCCAGTTTTTTGATTTTTTTATTCGTTTTTTTTATAATAAATTAAAGTTTATTCTATACTATTTTCATTTCTTACTAAGATCTTACTAAGAATTAATCTGAATTACTAGTAAGAATATGAATATAATAAGAATTTTATTCTATCAAATAGAGAATATAGAATCTATTTATTAATAAATAGATTCTCTATTCTCTAATTGGTTAGTCAATTGAAAGATTCCCTATAAGAACGATACCTCTTAGAAGTAGATACTAGTTCTTATGTCAATTGCAAAATATCTAGTTGTTTTCAATTCTAAATTAAATAAAGGGGCGCTCATTGGACTAAATAAAGGGACGGAAGAAGGCGAATCAGTATGTTAATCCGAATGAAGAATAAATTGTAGGAGTTAAATCGGAATATATATATAGAAAGAATATATATATAAAAAAAAAGCAATATATATATATATAAAAGCAATAGCAGCAATGAAAGTCCACGGAAAAAACAATATGTATTTTTCTTTTTCTATTTTTTTAAAAGATTAAACAAAAGGATTGGCAAATAAAAGTGCTAATGCTACAACCAGCCCATAAATAGTTAAAGCTTCCATAAAAGCCAGACTAAGTAATAAAGTACCCCTTATTTTGTCCTCTGCTTCCGGTTGTCGCGCAATCCCTTCTACAGCTTGCCCTGCAGCTGTACCTTGACCAACTCCAGGTCCAATAGAAGCAAGCCCGACGGCCAACCCAGCAGCGATAACAGAAGCAGCAGAAATCAGTGGATCCATGATAAGTTTCTCCTATTCCAAATAAAATAAAGAAAAGAAATAGTTAATAATATAATCAACCAAGAAATTATGACTTAATTATTTCATTCTTCATTTATCTAGTCGAAGTTTAATTCATGAATAATTTTTATTGAATTATCCAAATAACTTCGATATTCATTTTTTTTTTTTCGTTTCTATCCATGTAGTTTTTTGTGAATAAATACAATTTTTTTTCTTATCTTAAATTTTGAACCATTCTTTTAATTCTTCGTTCTTTCTTTTTCTTTATTTCCATTTTTGAATTATTCAATACCTAAATTTAGAGTAGTAGCAGGACAAATTTAGATAGTCATATATAACTAATGAATATCTACTATGACATATACATGTGTTTGTTCGATATCGTAAACCAATTAGTTATACCTTAGATTCAATAGGATTCAATAGGATTCGAGAATCATTCTTGGAAACCCCTAAAAAACTAAGAGTTGTCTTATAATGATTAGATTATATATATACACTTAGTTCGACCCCCTCACCCTATTTTTTGTCCTTTCTTTTATTCATTATTATCCCACATGGATCGAATTAATCTAAATCAATTCGAAAGACCAAATTATTACTATGGAAATATTCGAATTTAATTTGATTTAGGAAAATCAAATAAACTTTGGTCAATTATTAAATGTGAATGAATGAAACGGAAATATTTTCTAGTTCGATATAACATCTTTTTTTTTTTTTGAATCACATGTCATAAACAACGTAGATATCATCCGAAATTATAGTTCCCAATCTAATATTTCTAATATTAATTAAATATAATATATTAAATATTAGTATATTATATTTAATTAATATTAGAAATAATTAATATACTAATAAGTAAATATATTAAATATACTAATCTGACATCTAATAAGAATTTTCATTAAATATGTTTATAGTTATAATTAAATGAACAAAATAATAAATAAAAATAATATTCATTGGAGTAAAATACAAATTGGTCAAAAAAAGACTATTTTGATAACTAATCAATGATGGCCTTCCATGGATTCACCTATATAAGCCGCAGCTAAGGTAGCAAAAATAAGAGCTTGAATACCGCTTGTAAATAATCCCAGAAACATAACAGGTATAGGAACTACTAAAGGTACTAACGAAACAAGAACAACAACTACTAATTCATCAGCTAATATATTTCCGAAAAGTCGAAAACTAAGTGATAAGGGTTTTGTGAAATCTTCTAAGATGTTAATCGGTAAAAGGATTGGAGTTGGTTGGATGTATTTACCAAAATAAGCCAATCCTTTTTTTGAAATACCCGCATAGAAATAGGCTACTGACGTAAGTAAAGCTAATGCAACAGTAGTATTTATATCATTTGTGGGTGCAGCTAATTCTCCATGAGGTAACTTTATAATTTTCCAAGGCAAAAGAGCCCCTGACCAATTCGAAACAAAAATAAATAGAAACAAAGTTCCAATAAACGGAACCCACGGACCATATTCTTCTCCAATCTGAGTTTTGCTCACGTCTCGGATGAATTCAAGGACATATTCAAAGAAATTCTGACCGGACGTTGGAATAGTTTGCGGATTTCTAACAACTAGAATGGTTGAAATTAATAAGATAGCAATTACAACCCAAGAGGTAATAAGTACTTGAGCATGCACTTGAAAATCCCCTATTTGCCAATAGAAATGTTGACCTACTTCGACAGCAGATATATCATAGAATCTGTTTAATGTGTTGATGTAACATAATAGAACATTCATATTGCCCTGCCCTCTAAAAAAAAATATATATAACTTGAAAGGGAATTATTTTGATTCAACCATTTCCTTATTTGACTTTCATTTCCTTTTCTATTTTGAATACCTACTAATCACAAAATATTTATTTTTGCAAAATTTTGTAATGCTATAATAACCGATTCCATAAATCTATGACCGCCCAACCAAATCTAAAAATTTATTTATCTTATTATTAATCAAAAATTTCGTATATAGCTAGAACGACCCTCACAAATTGCAAAAACTAATTTGTTAAGAATTAATCGGATTGAAGCTATAGCATCATCATTAGCTGGAATCGAAATATCTGCTAGATCTGGGTCACAATTTGTATCGATTAAACAAATCGTTGGAATTCCCAAAGTGATACATTCTCGAAGAGCCGTATATTCTTCTTGCTGATCAACGATTATTACAATATCGGGTAACCCCGTCATATATTTTATGCCACCCAGATATGTTTCCAAATGAGATAATTGTCTCTTGAACATAGCGGCATCTCTTTTTGGAAGAGAGTTCAGTTTCCCTGTCTTTTGCTCCGTTCTCAAGTCCCTGAACTTACGAAGTCTCGTTTCTGTAGTATACCAATTCGTTAACATACCTCCGAGCCATTTTTTATTAACATAATGACATCGAGCTCTTATTGCAGCCCGTGTTACTGAATCGGCTGCTTTTTTTTTTGTACCAACAATTAAGAATTGTTTTCCCATGCTTGCTGCATCAAAAACCAAATCACAAGCTTCTGATAAAAAACGAGCAGTTCGAGTAAGATTTGTAATATGAATACCTTTACGCTTTGCCGATATAAAAGGTGCCATTCGAGGATTCCATTTCCGAGTATCATGGCCAAAATGAACTCCAGCTTCCATCATCTCTTCAAAAGTTATGTTCCAATATCTTTTTGTCATTTATCCCCACACGTTTTTTTTTTTAAAAAAAAGTGAAAAAAACGAGACCAGGTATCCTGAAATAGCAATAAATAATTGTTCCGATGGAACCTTCTCTTTTATAGACGATTGGCCGTTAATATATAATCAGGTCATTCATTTTTTTCTATTTATTATACTTTATTACCAAATCAAATGACTGCATTTAAAGGGATGAATTGAATGCTTCCTAAAAGCGCATTCAATCCTATATTTCTAATGTATCACAGAAAATTATTTGATTCTTTTCATTTCAAATAATTTTCTGTGATGGAACAAAAGATTTCGAATTTCTACTTCGAATAATTTTTTTTTTTTCAAGGTAATTTTGTTATATTGCGTTGACCGTGAACGGTGCATTATTCTTTTGAATCCGGTACCAACGGGTATCATTCCCCCTAAAACAACATTCTCTTTAAGACCTTTCAACCAATCAATACGACCCCGAAGAGCGGCTTTTGCTAAAACTCTAGCAGTTTCTTGAAAACTCGCTTCGGATATGAAACTTTGAGTATTCAGAGATGTTTTTGTTATTCCCAATAATAAAGCTCGGTAACAAATTGCTTCTTCCAAGGCACGCCCAGTTCGTTCTGCTCGCAATAATCCAATTAATTCACCGGGTAAAAATACATTAGACATTCCATCTTCTGAAACCAAGACTTTGGATGTTATTTGACGCACAATAATTTCGATATGTCTATTATGGATGTGTACTCCCTGGGATCGATAAACCTTTTGGATTTTATTAACCAAAGAAATACGACTTTGCGCTATAGTTAGCTCAGCACCAATCAAGAATCCCCAAGGAATGCCGAGAATTCTTGTTATACACTCATTCCAAGCATCAATTCTTTTTTCGAGATTCATCGATATTGAATCAATCGAACGTATTTCTAATATCTGTTCCACTTTTGGAAGACCTTGTGTTATATCACCGGATCTCGATTTTTCATATATGAATGTAACTAAAATATCTCCTTGATAAAGGATTTCTCCATAATGGCCATGAATGGTTGCTCCTGGAGTCGCCAAATATGGGTTAGCCGATCTTATTATTACAGAATCCATTTGAACAGTTATAACTTGACCCGATTTTAGTTTTAGATGTGGTCCATTTTTCATTTTAGCTATACATATATTTTCACAAATAAATTGTCCAAGACTAATTATTGTAAACGTTTTTTCACAATCATAATGATGTAGAAAATACCAATTCAAATGGAATGGATTCAAAACGATATTACTGTCTAGATCGGGTTTAAAAATTTTATCATTTTCGTCCATTAAATAATATTTAATTACTTGAAAAATTTCCGTTATTTTGTCAAGTTGGAAATTTTTCATTATTGATATTTGATTATGGGTTATTAAACGGTAAAGTGAATAAAAATTTCCAACTTGACGGGCTATCCCTAAAGGGCCTAATGAATTATTATTATTAATTGGAATTTTAGGATTTTTTTTTATCCCATTGTGATATTTAACATTGTTGAATGGTCTTATTTGAAAACAATTAGATGATGACAAAATTATCCAAGATCGGCATTCCTTATTTCTATTCAACAACATACGAATAGTTCCGTGATTTTGGCTAAGTGATTTTTTAATTTTTGCCTTGGAATGAATAGAAAAAAATGGATTGATATTGATCCGATCCGATTCATTATCCGCGATCAATCCTAAACCAGATGGGTCATTTCTTTTTCTGATATATGAAGTATTCGATTTTACTAAGTCAATTCTTAGAAAATACTCAATCAAACCGTTTGTACTTACTTCAACAAAGGAAGAGGGGGCCTCCTCAATAGAAGTACTTTTTTTGCCTTGATCCCAATTCAAGACTAAACAAGTCCGAACTAATTGAATCCTTGTGTCGGAAATTCCCCGAATGGATTTTCCATTTCCATAAAGAATATAATTGACAACTTTGAGTTCCAGATTATCTCTTTCCTGGAATAGATCTTGGGGAAAAAGTTTTACAAAATCGATACTGTCCGGTATTTCATATAAAATTACAGGCCGAACCAAAACAAAATACTTTTTCTTGGTAGTTGTGATCCATTGGACATAGATCCAATTATTAATTTTTTTTGATTCCTTCCTTTTTTTTTTTACCGTTCCGGGTGGTATCAAGATAGAACTGTGTCGGGATATCTTATCCCTCTCTCCGGGAAAATGGATATTTCCAGAAAATATTTTTAATTCGATTTTTTTTTTTTTCTTTTCTAATCGGACCAATCCGCCTACTCGACTTCTTATATTGAAAGTGATTGGTGTTCCTATTCCAACGAGACTATTATTCCGTACCATTATGGAAGAAGATTCGGGTAAAATATGCACTTCTTCGGGAATAAAAAAAAATCGATCTACTTTGATTTGGTATTTTGGCTTTAATTCTTTGATTCCTCGATATTCAATGAAATCTTCTTTTTGAAAAACGGAATGAATTCCTATAGTTCTATATTTAGTAATTCCTGAATTCTGTCTTCTGTATTGAGGATCATCGAAATAAGCAAAAATACTATTTCTATGAAAAATACCATTGATAGGTATTTCAATGGAAACACCAGAAGGTCGCATTAGTTCGTTCTTTCCTTCTTGAATCGATTGGAATGGAATAAGAAATCTATTTCTTCGTCTTTTGGCCAATAAATAAAAAGTATCGTGAAAAATAGCAGGATCCATTAAATGAGAATGATCCGTACATATTATTTGATTAAATATTGAATAATTGCTAATCCCCTTTTCTTTTGTACCAAAAGTCTTCAAACTTAATAATTTTCGTTTTACTTCATCATTACTTACTAAAAGATTAGAAATATTTCTTTTTCCAGTAGAAAGAGAATCAATGTTAATTTGATCTTGATCCTTGCGAAGTAAAAAATGGATTGTATCAGACCTGCACGACTTTCCTGATAAGAT